TTTATAGTCCTCTACTAGTTGTATTAATGGATCGTCCAATTGGAAATGATAACAGAATGCATAGGTTGTTAGAAGAAGTTCTAACATGCATATACATATAGCATACCACTTTATTACCCTATTTCCTTTATGGGGAAGAAAGAAAATTAAGGAACCTGCAAATATTGGTAAAACTACAATTATTGTTAACCAAGGAAATTTGTTCGTGGTAAAGACAAGATACACTTGGACCAGAAAAACCTGTGCTCAAAAATAGATTATTTTTGAGCACAGGTTTTTGCGGTAAAAAAATGGACTCAAGTAGGGGTTTCTGTAACGTATTAATAAGCTATACCCATGCTGCGGGTTGTTTCATACCATAAATAAACTCGAACACTCAAGAAATCTGTTGGGCAGGCGGATTCACATCTCTTACAACCGACACAATCCTCTGTTCTTGGAGCAGAAGCTATTTGTTTGGCTTTACATCCGTCCCAAGGGATCATTTCTAAAACATCCGTAGGACAGGCTCGAACACATTGAGTACACCCGATACATGTATCATAAATCTTTACTGAATGCGACATTGGATCTATCTATTTTTGAACGCGATAAAGTTTCAATCTAGTAAATTGATAAATGAATTATATATTTAAATACTAGTACTAGATGAATCGATGAGTTCCCCGTTTTTTTCTCTATTTCTGGATTGACAGTGCCAAAATACTTTGATTTCTTATCTTTGTGATAACATGATCATATCTTACATGGCAGACATGCTAATTGAAATTAATTTACTAATTGAAATTAATTTATGAAAATTATAATGTGATAATTTATATTATAATATTACTTATTCAATAAATTTGATTGATTTATACGAGTTGATTTTCTGTTACGATAAATTGATGAAACAATAGCGAGTCCAATAGCGGCTTCAGCAGCTGCAATAGCTATAACAAAAATAGAAAAAATGGATCCTTTTAGTTGACGACTATCAAAAAAATCAGAAAATGTTACAAAATTGAGATTAACCGCATTTAATATAAGTTCAAGACACATAAGAGCCCTAACCATATTTCGACTTGTAATCAATCCATATAGACCAACAGAAAATAAATAAGCACTCAAAAAAAGTACCTGTTCGAGCATCATTAACCAACTCCTTATAAATCTCGATTCATTTCAATATGAACAACAATTTAACCAATTGGATTGACTAGAATATAACGAGTAATGCAACAAAGTAATATATTGGGAATAGATTGAACTAATAAATAATTTCTATTTTATATACAAAGTCAAATAGAAATTTATATACAAAGTCAAATAGAAAAAAGGAAAGACATGTGATAGCTCATAACAAGGTTTTTCCAGTTATAAAGAGTTATTATTGACGAGCTACAGCAATTGCGCCGATTAACGCAACTAAAAGAATTATTGAAATAAATTCAAACGGAATAAAAAAATCTGTTGATAAATGAATCCCAATTTGTTGACTATTACTTATCAGATCTTGCTCTACAATCTGGTTTGCTTTTGTAGTCCAAATAATCCCGTACCATGACGTATCTGGAATAGTAGTCATTAGTGAAACAAAAAGACTTGTACAGACCACGGAAGTTACTCCATCTCCCACGGTCCAAAGACGGAAATCTTTGGAATATTCTGAACCATTTATGAACATCACAGCAAAAATGATTAAAACATTTATGGCTCCTACGTAAATAAGGAGCTGCGCAGCAGCTACAAAATGGGAATTCGATAGAATATAGAATAACGATATACAAACAAAAACAAATCCCAATGAAAAGGCAGAATAAATGGGATTGGCAAGTAATACTACTCCCAGACCCCCTAATATAAGACCTAATCCCAGAAAGGCTAAAAGAAAATCATGTATTAGTCCAGGTAAATCCATTATATATAAGAGATAAATAAATCAAAATCTTGCATAACTTTATTGACCCGGTCAGGAAAAAAGAAGTAACTCCACTTTTTTTCTATTTTATAACTTTTTTTCTATTTTATAATAGTTCTTAATTATTCAATTTGAAAAATTCCATTTTCATGGATATGGATTGATGTAGATGTAGTTATTGGCCAAATCTCTCGAAGGAGTAATTTGAATCTATATATTTTCAAATCATCAATTTTCAAATCATCAATATAGACTATAGAAAAGAAATATATTTTTCATATTAATATAAATGACTCGCCGCCTAATCCTAATCAATATAATTATGAATATAATTGTAGTTATTCACCAAACAAAAACCTTCATTCTTTTAGATCAAAATGAGTTCTTAAGTTTTTATTTCAGGCAAATTTAAAATTGTTCGAATGGTGTAATCGTCAATTATTGACATTGGTAACCGACCCAAAGCAATTTGATTATAATTCAATTCGTGACGATCATAAGTAGAAAGTTCATATTCTTCAGTCATTGATAAACAATTTGTTGGACAATACTCAACGCAATTACCACAAAAAATACATATTCCGAAATCAATACTGTAAT